TTACAACATGACCATTCTAATCTAAATAAAAAATGGCTTGAATTCTATATTAAGAATAGAATATGTGTATGCTGCGCACTTTTTTTATTTCCATGGGATTGTAGTTCAACTGGTCAGAGCACCGCCCTGTCAAGGCGGAAGCTGCGGGTTCGAGCCCCGTCAGTCCCGACCCGACGGATCCAATAAAAAAAATACATCAATTCGTCCCTCCCTTTTCTGTGAAAGGGGACGCAAATGGCAGAATTGAATTCTCACAATATTTTTTTTTTCGCATTTCTGATCAAAAAAAAATATGGGAATTTCCAGTACTTCAACCCGTGCCTATTGATGACAGAGAAAGATATGTGAATTTCTAACATTATTGGCAGCACTCAGCACATTCAGGATTCAAAAAGATACTATACCGGAGCCCTTTTTTCGATTTCCCCGGTCCGTCCATTAATAGAATAGAGTGTCATATCTTTGTTATTTTTATCGGGAGCACATATTTATATGTATAAATGGAATTTTTTCTCTTTTTTGCTTGGTTTTTTGTTTTTTTGTAAACATTGGGAGTGGAAAAGCAGTCAGATGATACTTCATTAGATGATTGTACAAGGAGGCAGTGGGTTATAGAAAAGAAAGAGTGGAGAAAAAGAAAGAGTGGAAAAGAATAACAATATCAATAAAGGAAACGAATTCTTTTGCTTGGACCAGGAATCACAAATTTTTTATTGGGTGTGAATAAAATATTTTCCTATGTTATACTATTCAATTCTCGACGGTGAATCGATTTGATAGCTTAGATATTCTTATTCATGATATTGATCCGATTCGATGTCATTGAAATGTAATTCATCGCATTGAATTTACAAGTGAAAAACTTTTCATCTCTATGGGATTAAATCCCGAGTTATTGCGAAGTAAAAAAAACAATGAAATTATGGAAGTAAATATTCTCGCATTTATTGCTACTGCGCTGTTCATTCTAGTTCCTACTGCTTTTTTACTTATAATATATGTAAAAACAATCAGCCAAGGCGATTAATTTGAATAAAACTTGACTTCTCGTCATTAGTATAGTATGGTAGAAAGATTCAGATATTTCTTTCTATCATACTATACTATTCTAATTTTAGGAATGTTAGGAATGTATAAAGTTGTAATGTATAAAGATCCAAACTTAATAGAAATCAATTTACAATATCTATCTTCATAGATGTCGATATCAATTAGATATATGTAATGGCCGTCCTATCTCAATTTTTTTTCTTTGTTTGATCCATTTTAGTTGTCTTGATTTCAATCTGAAAAAATTGCAAGACTTTACTTGTCTTGTGATTTTTTCATTCCCGGATTTCTTATTAGTTTCTATATGAATCTCGGTATCCATCAAAAAAGAATCAAATCCATGAAGGAAAGAAAAATGGAATATATATTAATAAAAAAAATCAAATAATCTCTTTTTTTACATTTCAAAGAAGTAATTGATTGAAGAGTTAACAGATGATCAAAAGAGTTCTATAGTAACTTCTTCGTATTTCGTTTCGAAAGTATACCTTACCGATTTTTTAACCTTTGATCCATGGTATGAAATGAGTTAAATAAAACATAGCCTAAATCAAATTGCTAAAATAAGTAAGTGCGCAATATGTGACTAGACCAAGACAAGATCTTATGAAAAAAAAGAACTACTTTCTTTTCCATTTGAACAGGAAAGGAGGAAATAAAAGAAAATGAAAAAAAAACAAAAAAAGGGGTGGGGTTCCCTTGCCCCGCATTGTCCATATATAACTCTGGTAAGAAACGGTTCATCTAAATAGAAAATTGAGAAAGAATTTTTTATTTCTTTTTAAAAAATTGTCTACCATCCGTATCCTTTAGATTCTCGGAATACGAAAATGGGAATTATTGAAATATTTGTTTGATTTTGATTGAAAAGGTATTATTCATCTATATTAGTCATAGAATACATTACTACATTAGAACCAAAAAATTTCTAAATCTAAATGAAGACTAATAAAAATTAATTAAATTAATTAATATTAATTAATTATAGTGAATTTCAAATAAAAGGTTTTGCAAAACCATCTAGAAAAAAATTGATACAGTTTGATTCCTCAATCCAATTATTAAATTAGTAATACCTCTAGAGTCCACTTCTTCCCCATACTACGAGTGAAAGGGAAAATGTAAAGACTACCATTAAAGCAGCCCAAGCGAGACTTACTATATCCATGTGAATTATGTCCCCTATCTCTATGAATATGAAACGAATAGAATCTGAAGGAATTTTTCCATTATTGTTCACTAATAATATAATTATAGTGAAATTACTGGCGCAGAGTCAAAAAAAAAGGATTCGGACACAAAACCATTCATGAAAGACTGCAATAAATTCACTTATAACAAGTTCTTTTAGATGATTTCTAATTGAATCGGGAAAGATTAAGCACAAGCAAAATATATAGTGACATTTTTTGGGGGAGTATCAAGAGAATGTTATTAACATGTAAGAATA